TTAGGAAAATATTAGAGTAATTTCTAGGCGGGAGGTAGCTGGTAATATATTTGTGTGTATATCTCTATCAAATTCCATATATACATGCATATAAACATGCATATATACATGCATATATACATGCATATATACATGCATATATACATGCATATATACATGCATATATACATGCATATATACATGCATATATACATGCATATATACATGCATATATACATGCATATATACATGCATATATACATGCATATATACATGCATATATACATGCATATATACATGCATATATACATGCATATATACATGCATATATACATGCATATATACATGCATATATACATGCATATATACATGCATATATACATGCATATATACATGTATATATATATGCATACAGTTAGATTTTCATCTGATGTTTTTAAATTCTTATGCCTGTGAGTCTAATATTTGGGGGTTTAGAGTGTGTTTATTTGAGGTCTTTGAGAAAGCGAAGAATAGTTTAATATAAGAATACTAGCTTTGGGSGTTAGTGGTGGGGGTGTGACTCCCTCTTTTTCGAATGATTGACTGTAAATATTTAGTTACACATCTATTTTTTATATAGTTGGTAGGGTGGCTGAGTAAAGCGGTGGATTGTAGCCCCACATACAGAGGTTTGAGCCCTCTTCTTACCAAGTCTTGAGGTGTTCACACATATTAGATTGCAAATCTAAGGTAGCAGGTTAAAATCCGGCCGAGACTTAATATGCTAACACCCTAAGGGTGCTGTCCAATTTTGTATATTTATACAATGATTCTTAAAAGAGATTAAAATCTTGTCCTGTTTCCGGGGGGGTTCAGGAAGTTGAAGGTTTTGATTTTTTGGGGGGGTAGGGGGGGTTTTCGCTTATAAACCGAAAATTTAACAAACTAATATCTTGTTAATATAAGTAAATTTTATTTAATTTCTTATGTACTTGATATCAGTTATGTAAATCTTCAGTCATTATCTTCCCTCCGTTCAACTTTAGGGGTCGGTGCAAGCAATATGTACCCTCTTATTTAATTAAGTTAGGGTGCACTGTGAAATGTCAGGTGAAAGGAAAAAAAATAAAAAAAAACCCCTTACCCTCTGGAGTGAACGCCCGGCTTGCAAGGTACTTGTGAGAATTGTTTTACACCATTAACCTATGTCAGGATAAATAATGATATGGGGGAAGTTGCAGTTATGGTCCTGAAATAGGAACCAGATGCCAGTAATAATTCACTAATAGACACCCCCACGGTTATTGTCCCTGACCATCAATCACCGTTGGCCTTAAGTTATGAGCTGGTTGATCGGCTCTTACTGCGCATAACTTTGTAGATGATTAGAAAATGTCCGGCAAGGTTCTGTCTTACAGGCTTATATCTGTTGATACACTATCGAATGGTTAATATACTCAAAATATTGGATTGATCAGTTATGATTATTAAACAACTACTCATATATGGGTTAATTAAATTAATGTGTTATACATATGTAGAGTTACATCTCCTTATAAATGAGTAAAATAGATGTATGTTGATAATACATAGTATGTAAATAAATCATCTGTGTGGCAGATCCTGGCGTAAAAATGGCCCGAGCGCGGCGGCTCGGGCTTTTTAGTTTGAGCTGCTACTTGGATTTGCACCAAGAGTTTTTGGTTCCTAAGACCAATGGATAAGCTGTTATCCTTCAGAAGCGTTCATTTTGAGGGTTCATAAGGGGGCTTTAACCCTTATCTCTAGAGCCACAGTCTAGTGTTTTTGTTAAACTATATGTACTTATGATCTTGCTGAGATGAGCTCAGGCTTAAGAATAAGGAGAATAAGGGGTACAATGTGAAGGATAACTATTAGGTGTTCTCGGGTTGTTATTGGGTCTATATTTTTGATGTGGTCTGGAATGGGCCCTCGTTGTGTGGTGACCAAAAGATAAAGTGTATAACAAGCTGTAATGAGCGTTGCTAATCCTGTGATTACAATTGTTCAAGGGGATCACCCAAATAGGGAGGTTATAATCACTAGTTCTCCTATTAAATTTGGAAGGGGAGGTAAAGCTAAATTAGCAAGGCTAGTAATTAATCATCATGCTGCTACTAGGGGGAGTAGTGTATGTAGTCCTCGGACAAGTATTATAGATCGACTGTGTGTTCGTTCATATGCTGTATTGGCTAAGCAGAACAAGGCGGATGAGGTTAAGCCATGACTAATTATTATAATTATAGCCCCTGTAAATCCTCAAGGTGTTTGAATTAGAACCCCGCTAGCAACTAACCCCATGTGGCTTACTGAGGAGTAAGCAATGAGTAACTTAGTGTCCGTCTGCCGTAGGCAGATAGCTCCTGTCATAATTATCCCCCATAGGGAGATAATAACAAGAGGGTAAATAATACTTGTCGATAGTGGTTCTATAACAGATATTATACGAATTATTCCATAGCCTCCTAGTTTTAAGAGTACGGCGGCAAGAATTATTGAGCCTGCGACGGGGGCTTCAACGTGGGCTTTGGGGAGTCATAAGTGGACCCCATATATTGGCAGTTTAACTAAAAAGGCAAATAGGCAGGTTGCTGTTCATAGTTTGTGTGTAGCTGGGGTTAAGTTAATTGTATCTAGTAGGGGGAGAACATAGAGGGATAGGGAACCTAGTTTTGTTTGTAATACAAGTAGCGCAACTAGAAGGGGAATTCCCCCTGTGAGGGTATAAAATAGAATGTGTGTACCAGCATTTAGGCGTTCTAATTGATTACCTCAACGAGTAATAATAAATAGGGTTGGAATGAGAGTAGCTTCAAATATTACATAAAAGAGAAGTAGGTTTGTTGCAGAGAATGCTGCAATAAGAAGGGTTTGTAGGAGAGTTATTAACACTAAGTAGGTGCGTTGGTGATTTAAAGGCTCTTTTATTATGTGTCCTTGGCTCGCTAAGATCATTAGGGGTAGGAGTCAGCAAGTTAAGGTGAGAAGGGGGGCAGAAATGGGGTCTACAGCAGTGTATGGTCCTACGAAGGCTCAGGTTGTACCTGAAAAATTAGCTATATATTGGAAGCTAATAATAGCAATAATGAAGCTATAAGTAAGGGAAACGGTTCATAGTCATTTTGCAGAAACAAGTAGACATACGGGAATAAGTATGGTTGATAAAATAATAAGTTTTAGCATTGTAGGAGGTTAAGGGTTTGCAGGCGGGTTGACCCGTGGGTTCGTGCTATTGCTACCAGAAGTGCGAGACCTGCACTTGCTTCACATGCTGAGAATGCTAGTATTAGTATGGGGGATGCGGAGGCATTAATTATCCCCAGTTTTAATGTTCAAAGGGAGAGGGCAATAAAAAGAGCTAATATTATTCCTTCTAAGCACAGCAGGGCTGATAAAAGGTGGGTTCGGTGGAATGTAAAGCCTGTGAGTCCAAGTGTGAAAGCTATTGTAAGTGCAAAATGGGTAAGAGTCATCTGGGGGTTATGATATTCAATCATAGTTCTAAGTTTAACTTGCTCTTTCTAGATCACCTCCTTTTTTATTCGGCCCATTCTAGGCCTCCTTGAATTCACTCATAAATTAGTCCTAGTGTTAATAAGATTAGTACGGCGGAGGCTCAGAGAAACGTTAGTACGGGGGTAGCAAGTTGATCCCCCCATGGAAGGGGAAGAAGCAAGGCAATTTCTAGATCAAAAAGGAGGAATAGAATAGCAACTAGAAAAAATCGAAGGGAGAATGGCAAGCGGGCGGAACCTATTGGGTCAAAGCCGCACTCATAGGGTGATAGTTTTTCATTGTCTGGCTTAATTTGAGGAAGTCAGAAGGACACAGTTGCTAGTACTAATGAGAGTACAATGGTAATTAAAAATACTATAGAGATTAAGTTCATTATTTTTTCTTGGATTTTAACCAAGACCTTGAGGTTGGAAGCCCCTCATACTACTTAGTACTAAAAAAATTAGCGTCCTCATCAGTAAATAGAGACGTAGAGAAAGAGTCATACAACATCTACGAAGTGTCAGTATCATGCGGCGGCTTCAAAGCCAAAATGATGGTTTGTGGTAAAATGATGGCGGATTTGACGTAAAAGGCACACAGCTAGAAAGGATGAGCCGATAAGGACATGGAGGCCGTGAAATCCTGTGGCTACAAAGAAGGTTGCGCCATAAACTCCATCTGCAATTGTGAATGGGGCTTCATAATATTCTAGTGCTTGGAGGGCTGTAAAGTAGCCCCCTAAAATAATTGTAAGGGTGAGGGATTGAATCGCTTGTTTTCGTTTTCCTTCTATGATGCTGTGGTGTGCTCAGGTAACTGTAACCCCTGATGCTAATAGCACTGCTGTGTTAAGTAGCGGGACTTCAAATGGGTCTAGGGGGGTAATTCCGGTAGGGGGCCAGCAGGCCCCTAGTTCAGGGGTTGGAGCTAAGCTTGAGTGATAAAAGGCTCAAAAAAATCCTAAGAAAAAGAGCACTTCTGAAGCAATAAAAAGAACTATTCCGATTCGAAGGCCTTTCTGTACGGGGGGTGTGTGGTGCCCTTGGAAAGTTCCTTCTCGAACCACATCTCGTCATCATTGAATTGCGGTTAATACTAACAAGATTAGTCCCAATATTATTAAGGATATAATATGGAAGTGGAATCAGATTGCAAGTCCTGAGGTTAAAAGTAGGGCTGCGATAGCCCCGGTTAGTGGTCAGGGACTGGGGTCAACTATATGGTATGGGTGTGTTTGATGGGCCATTAAACGTTTTCTTGTAGATACAGACTTAGTAGAAGGACTAGTACGTAGGCTTGAATTATTGCTACGGCAACTTCCAGGAGGGTTAGGAAGAATAGGAGACCTGTTGTAAGAAAGGCGATGGTCGGTATAATGGGTAGTAGTGTAATTGTAGCTGTAGCAACAAGTTGAATCAGAAGATGTCCTGCTGTGAGGTTGGCAGTTAGTCGTACACCTAATGCGAGGGGTCGAATAAGAAGACTTACTGTTTCAATAATAATTAGAACGGGAATTAGGGGGGTTGGAGAGCCTTCAGGAAGTAGGTGAGCTAAAGAATGGGTTGGTTGATTTCGTATCCCAATAATAACGGTTGCTAGTCAAAGAGGAACTGCTAGGCCTAAGTTGAGGGACAGCTGTGTAGTTGGCGTAAATGTATATGGTAGGAGTCCTAGTACATTGAGGGTAATTAATAAAGTTATAAGGGAAGTTAATAGAAGGGCTCATTTGTGTCCTGGTTGATTAAGGGGGGTAAGAAGTTGATGTGTAAATCGATTGAAAAATCAGCTTTGGAGTGTCATTAGGCGATTATTAACTCATTGTGGGGAGGGTGTAGGATATAAAACTCAGGGAAGGGCTAGTGCTAAGGCGATTAGGGGAATTCCTAAATATATGGGGGATATAAATTGGTCAAAAAAGTTTAAGATCATGGTCAATTTCAAGCGGTAGCTTTAGTTTTTTGTGTTAATTGGGGGGATGGGGTGTTAGGGTATGTGTGGTTTAGAATTTTGGGGGGAATAACAATCAGGAATACCAATCAGGAAAAAGTGAAAATTGCAAATCAGGGGGCTGGGGAGAGTTGAGGCATATAATTAAGGGTACATTGAAGTACTTATATATCTAAAAGATAAGACCTTTGGCTTCTTATTTAAGCGTCTTCTATTATAAGGGATGTTCAGTTTTCAAAGTGCATTAAGGGAACAGCTTCTACCACAATAGGTATAAAACTGTGATTTGCTCCACAAATTTCAGAGCATTGTCCATAGAAAATGCCCGGGTGATCTGTAATAAAAGTGGTCTGATTTAGTCGTCCTGGGACGGCGTCAATTTTTATGCCAAGAGCAGGGACAGCTCAAGAGTGAAGTACATCTTCTGCTGAAACTAGCATTCGAATGGGGGATTCAACAGGCACTACCATACGGTGGTCAGCCTCAAGGAGGCGGAATTGTCCTGGGGAAAGGTCTTGAGTGGGGATTATATAGGCGTCAAATCCCAGATCTTCATAGTCGGCATATTCATAGCTTCAATATCATTGATGACCCAGTGCTTTAATCGTTAAGTGAGGGTCATTAATTTCATCTATTAGGTATAAAATTCGAAGGGAAGGAAGTGCAATTAGGATGAGGATAATTGCAGGAAGAATAGTTCAAATGGTTTCAATTTCTTGAGAGTCTAAAATAAGTTTATCAGTTAATTTTGTGGCTACTATAGCAACAATAATATAAAGCACTATTGTACTAATAAGAAATACAACTATTAGTGCATGATCGTGGAAGTGTAAAAGCTCTTCTATAAGAGGGGAGGCGGCATCTTGAAATCCTAGTTGAGCGGGGTGGGCCATTTGGGTTAAGACACGCAGGGGTTTAACCTACAACTATGCCATGACAAAGCAGTGTAATATTTTACTAGTGTCTTATGGGTGGGGTGGCTCTTTATTAATTTAAGCGAGTTTGAACGAAGGCTGGTTCTTCGAAGGTGTGGTATGGAGGAGGGCATCCTATTAGTCATTCAATATTTGTTGAAGTTAATTCAACAGACATAACTTCTCGTTTAGAGGCAAATGCTTCTCAGAGGATAAATAGGAACATTGTAACAGCAAGCAGGGAAATCAGGGATCCTACGGAAGATACTGTATTTCATAATGTATATGCATCTGGATAGTCGGAGTATCGGCGGGGCATTCCGGCTAGACCCAGGAAATGTTGGGGGAAGAAAGTAATATTAACTCCTACAAATATAACCCCAAAATGGATTTTTGTTCATTCGGGATGGAGGGTGTAGCCTGAGAAAAGGGGGAATCAGTGAACAAATGCTGCTATAATAGCAAATACTGCTCCTATAGAAAGTACATAATGGAAGTGGGCAACAACATAATAAGTATCATGTAAAATAATGTCTAAAGATGAGTTTGATAAAACGATGCCGGTTAATCCTCCTACTGTAAATAGGAAAATAAATCCTAGGGCTCAAAGCAAGGGGGCATCTCATTTAATATTTCCTCCATGAAGAGTTGCAAGTCAGCTAAATACTTTTACGCCTGTTGGAATGGCAATAATTATTGTTGCGGATGTGAAGTAGGCTCGAGTATCAACATCTATGCCTACGGTAAACATATGGTGTGCTCAGACAATAAATCCTAGGAGACCAATTGCCATCATAGCCCATACTATTCCTATATAACCAAAGGGTTCTTTTTTGCCTGCATAATAGGCAACAATATGAGAAATAATCCCAAACCCGGGTAAAATAAGAATATACACTTCTGGGTGTCCAAAGAATCAGAATAAATGTTGGTAGAGAATTGGGTCCCCCCCTCCTGCAGGGTCAAAGAAGGCGGTGTTTAAGTTTCGATCTGTAAGTAGTATTGTAATTCCGGCGGCTAGTACAGGTAGGGACAGCAGAAGAAGAACGGCGGTCACGAGCACCGACCATACGAAAAGGGGAATTTGGCATATTGAGACACCTGCAGGCTTCATGTTAATAATTGTTGTAATAAAATTGATGGCCCCTAAGATAGAGGATACTCCTGCTAAGTGAAGTGAAAAAATAGTTAAATCTACAGAGGCCCCTGCATGGGCTAAGTTGCTTGCTAACGGGGGGTAGACCGTTCAACCTGTCCCAGCTCCTGCTTCTACTCCAGAGGATGCAAGGAGTAGTAAAAAGGACGGAGGAAGTAATCAGAAACTCATGTTGTTCATTCGAGGAAAGGCTATGTCTGGGGCTCCAATTATTAAGGGCACTAATCAGTTTCCGAATCCTCCAATCAAGATAGGCATTACTATAAAGAAAATTATTACGAAAGCATGCGCGGTTACGATGACATTATAGATCTGGTCGTCCCCTAGTAAAGCCCCGGGTTGACTTAGTTCAGCCCGAATTAAGAGACTTAGGGCCGTGCCTACTATGCCGGCTCAGGCACCAAAAATTAGATAAAGGGTGCCGATGTCTTTGTGGTTGGTAGAGAAAAATCAACGTGCGATGGTCACAGGTCTATATTTTGGCCGGGGGCTTTCCCCCGCCTTTTAGGTGCGGCGGGGGAAAGTAGAAAGATGCTCATTTGGTAGGGCTTTTAGCTGTTAACTAAAGTTTTGAGGGATCGAGGCCCTCCTTTCTACTAAGGCTTTATCTTAATTAAAGTATCTGTTTTGCATGCAGAAGATGTGGGGTAAAATCCGCAAGTCTTATCAGGGTCTGAGGGGTTTTAACCCTCACTTGGAGCTTTGAAGGCTCTTGGTCTAATATTATCCTAAGTCCCTAGGGGGAGAAAAGGCTGGAAATTCCTGGTGTAAGGGGGAGGAGCAGTGTTGCTAAGGTGATGGCAATTGCTAATGGAAGTGTGGTATAATTAAGTTTTAGGCGTCATGTTGTAGGGCCTGAGAAGTTATTGGGGGAAATTGTTAAAGTCATTGTATAGGAAAGTCGGGTATAAAAGTAAAGGCTTAGAAGGGCTGATAGTGCAGTAATAGTTGCTAGGAAAGGTAGTCCTTGTTTAGTTAATTCTTGGAGGATTAGTCATTTTGGTATAAAGCCTGTAAGAGGAGGGAGGCCTGCTAGTGAAAGAAGGACGATAGGGGCTATTGCTGTTAATACGGGTGCTTTTGATCATGAGGTTGAAAGTGTATTAATAGACAGGGCATTATTAATTTTAAAAATTATAAAAGTTGAGGAAGTTATGAAGATATATATAAATAATGTTAGGGTAGTTAGGGGTGGAGAAAACTGGAAAATTAATACTATTCAGCCTATATGAGCAATAGAAGAGTAGGCAAGAAGTTTTCGTAGTTGGGTTTGATTTAACCCTCCCCATCCCCCTACAAGTGTAGAGGAGAGTCCAAAAAAAGTTATTAAGGCTGGGGATGTTGGGTAAACCTGGATGAGTAGAGCTAGGGGTGCTAATTTTTGTCATGTTGAAAGAATTAGTCCTGTGGTTAAGTCGAGGCCCTGAAGTACTTCTGGCATTCATGAGTGTAAGGGGGCCAAACCAATTTTTAAGGAAAGGGCTACTAAAATAAGTGTTGTTGGGAAGGGTTCGCTTATGTCTTGTATAAGTCATTGGCCTGTAATTCATGCATTGGTAAGACTAGCAAAAAGGATTATGGCTGCAGCAACTGCTTGTGTAAGAAAATATTTAGTTGTTGCTTCAACTGCGCGGGGGTGGTGGTGTTGGGCTATAAGGGGTAAAATTGCTAAAGTATTAATTTCTAGTCCTATTCAAGCTAAAAGTCAGTGGTAGCTTGCAAATGCAGTTGTAGTGCCAAGACCTAGACTAAATAGTAGAGTGGCTAAAGTATAGGGGTTCATTAGTAGGGGGAGGATTTTAACCTTCATGTTTGGGGTATGGGCCCAAAAACTTATTTAGTTGACCCTACTACTAGTAAAAATATTTTGAAGGGCATAAGGGGGAGATTAGTCCCCGTCCTCCGGTTTACAAGACCGGCGCTCTTAGTCTGAGCTACAAGTGCATGTTCAGTTAAGTGTTTTATTTTCTAATCACCCTGCTATTGGAATAAGCACTAAAAATAGTAAAAAATAGAGTACGGATGCTAGTTGTCCAATAATAATGTAGGGATGTTCTACAGGCATGCCACCAATTCAGGTGAGAATAATAACATCGGCAGCAAGGGATCAGAAAAGAAATTGTGTAATGGGTCGGAAAGTTAGTCCCCGTTGTTTAGAGGTATGCACTATGGGGACGACTATCAAGACAAGAATGGCAGATAGTAGGGCAAGTACGCCTCCTAGTTTATTAGGAATTGAGCGTAAAATTGCATAAGCAAACAGGAAATATCATTCGGGTTTAATATGAGGGGGTGTAACAAGGGGGTTGGCAGGTGTGAAGTTATCTGGGTCTCCTAGAGCATTTGGTGTAAATAGAGCTAGGGATGTTAGTGCAATAAGTATAATTGCAAATCCTAGTAGGTCTTTGTAGGAGAAGTAGGGGTGGAACGAGATTTTATCTGCGTCAGAGTTAAGTCCTATTGGATTATTTGATCCTGTTTCGTGAAGAAAGAGAAGGTGAAGGACAATTGCAGCTGCCACAATAAAGGGTAATAAGAAGTGGAATGCAAAGAATCGGGTTAATGTAGCGTTGTCTACGGAAAATCCGCCTCAAATTCATTGTACTAGATCATTTCCAAGATAGGGAACGGCTGATAAGAGGTTAGTAATAACTGTGGCTCCTCAGAAGGATATTTGTCCTCATGGAAGGACATACCCTACGAAAGCGGTTGCTATTACTAGTAGAAGGAGAATTACTCCTGTATTTCAGGTCTCTTTATAGAGATAGGAGCCATAGTAAAGGCCTCGTGCAATATGTAAATAAATGCAAATAAAAAAGAAAGATGCACCGTTGGCATGTATATTCCGAATTAATCAGCCGTAATTAACATCTCGGCAGATATGTGTGACGGAGGCAAAGGCGGTTGCGATATCAGCGGTATAATGTATAGCTAGAAATAGTCCTGTAAGAATTTGGGTGGCAAGACAGAGTCCTAATAAAGACCCAAAGTTTCATCACACAGAGATGTTTGATGGGGCAGGAAGATCAACTAGGGCGTCGTTTGCAATTTTTAAGATTGGGTGATGTTTTCGTAGGCTGGTCATACGGCTTTTGTAGTTAAAAAATAACAGTGGTTTTTCAAGCCTCTTTTCTTGGTTAAAATCCTGGCAAGAGTTATGACTTTTTTTATATATTTAGTTCTTTTCTGTGTCGTATTAGGTTTAATTACGGTAGCATCAAACCCCTCCCCCTTTTTTTCTGCATTGGGGTTGGTTATAGTAGCAGGTATAGGTTGTGGGGTATTAGTTGGTTATGGGGGGTCTTTCTTATCATTAGTTCTTTTTTTAATTTATTTAGGGGGAATACTAGTAGTATTTGCTTACTCTGCAGCGTTAGCTGCAGAGCCCCATCCGGAAGCCTGAGGCAGTCGACCGGTTTTGTTAAATATAGGGGTTTATTTATTGGGGGTCGTAGTTTTAGGTTTTTGTTTTCAAGAAGGGTGATATGAATTTTCTTGAGTTGTGGTTGATGAGTTGGAGGGTTCTAGTATGTTGCGGGGGGATATGGCGGGGGTAGCTTATATATATTCTTCTGGGGGTGGAATGTTAATGATTAGTGTTTGGGTATTATTATTAACATTATTTGTAGTTCTTGAATTAACTCGAGGGCTTGCTCGGGGGGCCTTACGGGTTGTCTAAAAGGAGAAGATTAATGCGGATATAATAAGGGTTAAGAAAAATAAAATTAAATATGTTTTAATAGTGCCTTGCTGAATATTACTAATTGTGTTGGAAAGAGGAATGTTAGAAGCGGCAATACCTTTGGGGCCAATTTTTTCAAATCATGCTTGGTCTACGGTCTGGTTAGCAACTTTTTGTCCGAGAAGTAGGGCTAGTTGTGGTATTAATCGGTGTATGGTTGCTTGAAAGTATCCAAGCATATTTGAAAATTGGTAGGTTGAGGTTGAAGGGTAAATTTTTAGTTGACTTTTAGTTATTGAAGAAAGTTCAAAAGCAGTTATAAGGCCAATTAAGGTTACGATCACTGCAGAGAGTTTGAGTGATGGATGTATGGTTATAACAGGTGTTTTGAGGGCCGTAATATTAAAAGTAATTAGAAGGCCAGCAATAATGCTACCTCATGCTAATCGTTTAATCGGGTTAATTACTGTTGGGTTATTTTCATTAATGGGGGGGAGAGATGAAAGTCGTGGGTGCCCTATTACAACATAGAAAACGAGACGAAAGCTGTATACTGCAGTAAATGCTGTGGCTACAAGGGTTAGGACAAGGGCTCAGGCGTTAAGGTAGGATGTGTTAAGTGCTTCAATAATTGCGTCTTTGGAAAAAAAGCCAGCTAAGAAAGGGGTGCCAGTTAGAGCGAGGCTCCCAATTGTTAAGCATGAAGATGTGACAGGGGTAAGCCGGCTCATCCCCCCCATCTTTCGGATGTCTTGTTCGTCATTTAGGCTGTGAATAATGGACCCTGAACATAGAAAGAGTATAGCTTTAAAAAATGCATGTGTGCAAATGTGTAGAAATGCAAGTTCTGGTTGATTTAAGCCGATAGCAACTATTATCAGGCCTAGTTGGCTAGAAGTAGAAAATGCAACGATTTTTTTAATATCATTTTGTGTTAAAGCACAGGTGGCTGTAAATAACGTAGTTAGTGCCCCAAGGCATAGGCAAATAGTTAGTGCTGTTGAATTTTCGGATATAAGGGGGCTAATTCGGATTATTAAGAAAATTCCTGCAACAACTATTGTGCTAGAGTGAAGTAGGGCTGAAACTGGGGTGGGTCCTTCTATTGCGGAGGGTAGTCAGGGGTGGAGGCCAAATTGTGCTGACTTGCCGGTGGCTGCTAGTAGAAACCCTAGAATAGCCAGGGTTTTATATGTGTGAGGAGAGTTAGAGAAGATTTGGTCTAATTCTCATGAGTTTGAATTAAGGGCTAATCAAACTATTGCAAGAATAAGTCCGATGTCTCCAATACGGTTATAAATTACTGCTTGTAGAGCGGCCGTGTTTGCATCTGATCGACCATATCATCAGCCAATTAAAAGGAAAGATATAATCCCTACTCCCTCTCAACCAATAAAAAGTTGAAATAGGCTGTTGGCAGTCACAAGAATAATTATTGCGATAAGGAATGTTAAAAGGTATTTAAAGAACCGCCCAATATAAGGGTCAGAGTGTATATATCATGTGGCAAATTCTAGAATAGATCAGGTCACAAAAAGGGCGATGGGGGTAAAGATAATAGAATAAAAGTCAAACTTTAGGCTAAGGCTGAAGTTGAATATATGTATATTTGATCAAGTTCAGGTGGTAACTACAGTTTCTATTCCGTAGTTTAGGAACATAAATAGCGGTAGAAGGCTAGCTATAAAAGCTAGTTTTACGGCTGTTTTAATAAAGGGGGGAGTTCAATTATAGGTTCGTAGGTTGGGGGAGAAAGTTAATAATAAGGGGTGGGCTAGTAGGGTGAAGATAAGAAGTAAATTAGAAGTTATAATTACAGAGGGATAAGACATCTTTACTACTTGGGGTTTAACCAAATGAATAACTTAATAAAGTCACAATTATATGTTATATAGTATAATGTTACGAATTAGCTCCGGAATTTAACCGAAGTGGTGAAAATTAGCAGTTTTCATTGCTGCAAGCCTATTTCTAATAATATGAATTAATATAAGTTAAGACAGTTGTGGATTTTAACCCCAAATTTTTGAGCCGAAATCAAATGTTTTAAATTAGACTAACTGTCTGTATTAACTGTGCTTAGGCTTCCACTAGGGGTGGTTGGCAGGCACCAATCTTTAGCTTAAAAGGCTAACGCTGAAAGCACAAATAGCTTCCTAGTGGGGAACATGGAGTTAAGGAAGTGACAGACTGGCTATGTGGTTGGCTTGAAACCATCTTATAGGGGTTCGATTCCCTTCTTTCTTGGGAGAAGATAAATTATGTTATAATTCAGTTTATATATATATACATGTATAAATATAAATATAAATATAAATATAAATATAAATATAAATATAAATATAAATATAAATATAAATATAAATATAAATATAAATATAAATATAAATATAAATATAAATATAAATATAAATATAAATATAATATATGTCTTTTGTTTGTGTATTTAAATTATATAGTTATAAAGGCCCAAGTCTTGAGGTGTTCACACATATTAGATTGCAAATCTAAGGTAGCAGGTTAAAATCCGGCCGAGACTTAATATGCTAACACCCTAAGGGTGCTGTCCAATTTTGTATATTTATACAATGATTCTTAAAAGAGATTAAAATCTTGTCCTGTTTCCGGGGGGGTTCAGGAAGTTGAAGGTTTTGATTTTTTGGGGGGGTAGGGGGGGTTTTCGCTTATAAACCGAAAATTTAACAAACTAATATCTTGTTAATATAAGTAAATTTTATTTAATTTCTTATGTACTTGATATCAGTTATGTAAATCTTCAGTCATTATCTTCCCTCCGTTCAACTTTAGGGGTCGGTGCAAGCAATATGTACCCTCTTATTTAATTAAGTTAGGGTGCACTGTGAAATGTCAGGTGAAAGGAAAAAAAATAAAAAAAAACCCCTTACCCTCTGGAGTGAACGCCCGGCTTGCAAGGTACTTGTGAGAATTGTTTTACACCATTAACCTATGTCAGGATAAATAATGATATGGGGGAAGTTGCAGTTATGGTCCTGAAATAGGAACCAGATGCCAGTAATAATTCACTAATAGACACCCCCACGGTTATTGTCCCTGACCATCAATCACCGTTGGCCTTAAGTTATGAGCTGGTTGATAGGCTCTTACTGCGCATAACTTTGTAGATGATTAGAAAATGTCCGGCAAGGTTCTGTCTTACAGGCTTATATCTGTTGATACACTATCGAATGGTTAATATACTCAAAATATTGGATTGATCAGTTATGATTATTAAACAACTACTCATATATGGGTTAATTAAATTAATGTGTTATACATATGTAGAGTTACATCTCCTTATAAATGAGTAAAATAGATGTATGTTGATAATACATAGTATGTAAATAAATCATCTGTGTGGCAGATCCTGGCGTAAAAATGGCCCGAGCGCGGCGGCTCGGACCATTTTATAGAAAGTGGTGTAGTTGGAAGCACTAAGAGTTTTGATCTCTTTAGGTTGGGTTCAAATCCCTTCTTTCTAGGAGTCGGGGGGACTTTAACCCCCATGGTTCACTCTATCAAAGTGGCCCTTAATAATTCAGGCACAGCTCCTTTAGGTTTGTGGTGGGAGGCCTGCTCATCCAATTGGAAGAGAGAGGTGTCATAGGATAAGGGCCAGGGTGAGGGGAAGAAAATTTTTTCAGATTAAGTGTATTAGTTGATCATAGCGAAAGCGGGGGTAGGAGGATCGGACTCATAGGAAGACTATTGATAAAAGTGCTGTCTTAATTATAATATTTATTGAGGTCACTAGTGGAAGGTGTGGGATAAAAGAGGCGCCTAGGAAAAAAACTGTTGATAATGTATTTATTAGTAGAATATTAGAGTATTCTGCTAGGAAAAATAAAGCGAAGGGGCCGCCTGCATATTCTACGTTAAATCCTGAGACGAGCTCAGATTCTCCTTCTGTTAGGTCAAAGGGCGCTCGGTTTGTTTCAGCGAGGGTGGAGACATATCATATTGCTGCCAGGGGAAGGGCTGGAAGGATTAGTCATGTTGCTTCTTGAGCAGTGTTGAAAGTCTGAAGTGTAAAGCCTCCCGTGAAAATAATTGTGTTGAGTAAAATTAGGCCTAGACTTACTTCATAGGAAATAGTCTGGGCAACAGCTCGTAGTGCCCCAATTAAGGCATATTTGGAGTTCGATGCTCATCCTGAGCCAAGGATGGAGTAGACCGTTAGGCTGGATAGCGCCAAAATAAATAGAATGCCTAAATTTAGGTCTATCACGGGATGGGGGAGGGGTATTGGTGACCAGAGAACTAGAGCTAATGTTAGTGCAAGCATTGGAGTGGCGATAAATAAAATTGGGGAAGATGTGGCAGGTCGAACAGGCTCTTTAATAAAGAGTTTAACCCCGTCCGCGATGGGTTGAAGTAGGCCGTAGGGCCCTACGATATTGGGCCCCTTACGAAGTTGTATATAACCAATTACTTTCCGTTCAATTAGGGTTAAGAATGCTACGGCTAAAAGAATGGGAATAATATATATAAGCGGGTTAATTAGGTGTGTAATAAGGGTTGAAAGCATAGTTAGAGAGAAGAGTTGAACTTCTTTGAAAAGGGCTTAGGTCTTTTGCACTAACCAGAATCTGCCACTCTAACATGCTATATGTCTATAGCTATATTAAGTATTTGTCTCTATTTGAGTAACATCAATAGTATCAAGGTTAGGCGTGCTTTAGCATAGGCCTTTTCTTTTCGGTCCTTTCGTACTAGAAAAGAAACTATCATAGATAGAAACTGACCTGGATTACTCCGGTCCGAACTCAGATCACGTAGGACTTTAATCGTTGAACAAACGAACCCTTAATGGCGGCTGCACTATTAGGATGTCCTGATCCAACATCGAGGTCGTAAACCCTCTTGTCGATAGGGGCTCTTGAAGAGGATTGCGCTGTTATCCCTGGGGTAACTCGGTTCGTTGATCGGCTTTGCCGGATCATTATAGGTCAAAGGTTTTGTGAATTAGGTTTGTTAACCTTTTTTGTGGAAGCGGTGTAAAAGGGGTAGTGCTTCTTTCCTCTTGGGGGTTTTTTATTTCCCCATGGTCGCCCCAACCAAAGATATCAATTCGGTTACGATATGTTTTATGCACTTAATTTATTTGTTGGCATGTATATGGTCCGGATTTAGTATCTAAAGCTCCACAGGGTCTTCTCGTCTTATGTTTTTATCCCCGCTTCTGCACGGGGAGATCAATTTCATTGACTGGGGGAGGGAGACAGTTAAGCTTTCGTGGCGCCATTCATACAGGTCTTCATTTAAAGGACAAGTGATTACGCTACCTTTGCACGGTCAGAATACCGCGGCCGTTAAACTTTTAGGTCACTGGGCAGGCAGTACCTCTTATTTTTAGGTGACAAGAGGCGATGTTTTTGGTAAACAGGCGAAGCTTTAAAAGAGATTATTTGCCGAGTTCCTTCCTTCCCTTTTAGTCTTTCCGCGGGCACTCTAGTGTGAGGTCAACAGGCTAGTTATTATGAGGGGGTTTCTTGTATTTTTAAGCTTTTCTCATTTCCCTCTATATGGTGGGTCTGTTTAATTTTCGGTGGTATGTCCGTTCCGTTTTACACTTGTGCTGGGAGAGAAGCATTATTATTCTCTTATTACTCATATTAGCATAGTCTTTCCTATATTTTGATGTATAGGGAGGCTCGATATTTTTTAGGGGTATCAAATTTACTTATTAGTATTATAAGGTTGCTGTTTCTTTAAGCTTTAACGCTATCTATGGAGGTGGCTGCTTCTAGGCCTACTCAGAGGGGCTTCTTTAAATATTATAATTTTTAACCTTCTAAATAAAGTTGTGTCTTTTTTCAAAAGAGCTGTACCTCTTTTGAATAACTCTCTTAGTTCCTTGGTCCCTGAAGTATTTTAATTAAGGAAGGAAGGAGCTGAGAGGCTGAACTTACATTCAATTCTCGGGCAACCAGCTATAACTGAGTTCGTTAGGTTTGTCACCTCTACTTGAAGATCTTCCCACCCTTTTGCCACAGGGAAGGGTTTGCCCTATTTTTAGGCGGTCTTGAAGTAGCTCCCTCAGTTTCGGGGTATCAAACTAAAGTACGCTTTGCTTGATGGTACTAGCTAAATCATGATGCAAAAGGTACGAGGGGGTGTCTCTGCTTTTATGGGCTTTACTGGGCTATTTCATATCTTTTTCAGCTTTCCCTTGCGGTACTTTATCTGTAGCTTTAGTGAGTTATTCTTTTCAGTCTCCCTTACTGAGAATAGGAAAATGATTTAATTGTTTAGGTATAAYGTTTGAGGGTTTAGTTAATAGGGTTGTGATGTGTTTATTGTTTAAGCTAGCTTATGGGCTTCAGGGCAGTCTGATTTGCACAGACGACTTCTCAGTGTAAGGGAGATGCTTTACTAACTTAGCTATGCTCTGTTTGCCAAGTGCACTTTCTAGTACACTTACCATGTTACGACTTGCCTCTTCTTTGTATTTTATTTGGTCTTATAAAGAGATTTAGTTAGGTTAGAAGAGGGTGACGGGCGGTGTGTGCGTGCTTAAGGGCCAGTTTCAGCAGGGCACTCTATTCCTTGCTTACTACTAAATCCTCCTTCAATTATGTGTTTCAGTATAATATTCGTTTTCACTAAGTTAGTGAATGTAGCCCATTTCTTTCCTTTTCATACGCTACACCTTGACCTGACGTTTTGGACTGTGATCAATTTCGTTTACTTTAGAGCCTTCACAGGGTAAGCTGACGGCGGCGATATATAGGCGGGAGGGGCAAGAAAAGGTGAGGTTTAACGGGGGTTATCGGTTCTAGAACAGGCTCCTCTAGGGGGATGTTAAGCACCGCCAGGTCCTTTGGGTTTTAAACTGATGTTCGTAATTTCCGGGCGGACGGGGATGTAGGGGGGGGGTCGTTGTTTACGGCTGAGCATAGTGRGGTATCTAATCCCAGTTTGTTTCTCAGCTTTCGTGGTCAGTGGAAAAATAAAATCACTTTCGTAGTTGGGTTTCATGACTCCATAAACGTATAACAGTCTGGGAGGTCTTCAATTTTAGTTTTGTTTAACCCAGACCACACTTTACGCCGCATTCTATCAGCTTGGGTCAACTCGTCTAACCGCGGTTGCTGGCACGAGTTTAACCGACCCTAAAATTAACGCTGCCTAAGTCAAGTTTGCACTTATAGCTTAATGTCTATCACTGCTGAATTTCCCTTGAGGGTGTGGCTGGGCTAGGTGTTATGGGCTACGGGAGTGTGCCTGATACCGGCTCCTTGCCCCAGAAAGGGGGGCTTGGGCTTTCTCACAGGGGGGCGGATACTTGCATGTGTATAGTGAGTTAAAGTTGATAGTAAGGCCAGGACTAAGCCTTTGTGTTTACGGGACTTTCTAGGGTCCATCCTAACATCTTCAGTGTTATGCTTTATTTAAGCTACGTTAAC